AATTGGGGATCTAACCGAGGCGAGGGATCCCTTAACTCTTAAAGAACGAATCACACTTTTACCACTAAACTATACCCGCTACAATCCTATTATTGTATCTAAATGGAACTTTTGTCGAACAAGAAAATAGAATCGTTTGATTCTTATTTTTCATTTTAAATGAAGTATTTCTATTCTAGTGAAATTTCTAGTGAATTTCTTTTTATTGAATCTTTCATATTTTCCCGACTATGCTAATTGATTAGCATTTTGAAAAACCTGGTTTATCTTGTATCTATCGATTTCTACAATTTGTAGAAATTTTGCTATTATTTGTATATATTGTACATATTATTTGTATATATTGTACAATTGTATACATTATTATGGATTCCATTCGATTTTTTCGATTTTCTTTTCTTTTCGAATACCCCACCCAATTTTCTTTTCCAATTTTCTTTTCGATTTTAATAGAATAAAATCAATAGAATATTAACTATATCTAAAGATACCTCGAAACCAAATAACATATACCCCACAACCAAACTATAAAAATATAAGTGTGACCTTAGGAAAGAAGAATTCATGTATTCAGAAAATAAAGACATTTTCTTTCTAAAAAACCTTGGGTTCATCTTATAAATACAAAGCAGAACTAAAAGAATGATGTATTTCCTTAGTACAGACCAAGAGAAATATGCAACAAGTTGAATGAGTCTATGCTTCATGCCTTATTAAAATTCTCAATTTTATTTCAAAAAGAATCAAAGTTTCATACTTTATTTCTTAAATTTCATACTTTATTTAAGAAATAAAGTATGAAACTTTTTCTCTATATCTAATTTTAATAGAATTATATATAATTTTACAGGTATAGTAAAAAAACAGATAGAGAATAGGAAATTTCAAATTTCCTAGGGATTTCTCAGTCAATAGAGTCAATAGAATATTATCGAAGAAATATGGAATTGTCAAGAGGAAGCAATCCGGATTTTATGTGGAATCTAACTAGACTAATTAGAGTCATTTTATCTTTCTAGTTACTATTATCTAGTTACTATTTTTTAAGGAGAGATGGCTGAGTGGACGAAAGCGTCGGATTGCTAATCCGTTGTACGAGTGATTCGTACCGAGGGTTCGAATCCCTCTCTTTCCGTTTTTGTTGATTACTTACTAGTTTCTTTCGAATTTTTTTGAACTCCATTCTTTTTCATACTTAAGAAAGATAAAAAAATCCTAAGAGAATTTCCAAAATCAAGTAAGGAAACTCTTTTTTTATTCTTCGCGTCCAGGATTACGCCCCGGATCATTCGATAGAAATCCAAAAATGAAGAGAGAAACAAAGAATATCACTACTGTGTAAACGAAGAGTTTGAGAGTAAGCATTACACAATCTCCAAGATATTAAAAAAAAGAGAATAGATTCTCCCATATATCCTATTTTGACTTTGACACCGAAAATTTGAGTAGGTTCTCTAATCTAAATCGAAAATTCTTTTTAGAAATAACGAAGTGATTCAAATTTGTTAAGGCTATCCAACACTTTAATGTATTTGAATCGAGAGTTCATACTATAAGACTTATCTGATCTAATCTATTCGAATTTTGTTTCTCGAATAACTCTTTTCTTTTTTTTTTAGGACAAGACTGAAAATCTTATCGAAAACTTACAGCAGCTTGCCAAACAAAGGCTAAGAGAAAAAAGAGTACAGGTATGACTGGCATAAAATCTATGATTGGACTTAAAAAAGAGTAGGCCTCGGGCAATTTGGCGAATAAAAAATGACTCGAAAAAAGGGCAGAATTCAGGCAGATACAGATCAAACTAAAGATATTAAGCATAGCAGACATTTTTTCTTGAAGATAATTGCATTTTGATTGAGTTATTGGTATAAGATAGGGGAAAGGGAAAGAAAGCAAAATAGATCAAAACTACTTCTTTTTTTTTTTTGAACTTACTCAATCAAAAATCCTTCCATTCTCCAAAGAGAATAGAAGAAATCATACTTTCATACATTATCTTAATTGAATTAGATGGAATGATCAAGAAATTCCGTTTAATTCTATACTACATGTGTAAAAAATACCAATCTAATGGATTTTTGTACTGAAATTGACGAACAAACAATAACTAACAATAGTAGTGTTTAGTTATAGTTATATAGAAACTACATTTTAGTGGGGCGTGGCCAAGTGGTAAGGCAACGGGTTTTGGTCCCGCTATTCGAAGGTTCGAATCCTTCCGTCCCAGAGCATCTGTATTTTATCATACAAAAATTAGAAAAACAAGATTCTTTTTGTCTTTGTTTGTAAAATAAGGTGTAGTAAATAAGGTGTAGTCAAATAGAAAATTCTTATCCTTTCGTATTTTTAATGATTCGTTTCTGAATCCTATCTTATCTTTTTCACTGACGCGAGTTCGAATTCAATTAGATTCTCTATTATATAAATAGAAAGTTAGCTGGACCTTTGATCATATACCCCTTCATCTGCAAGTTAGTTACTTACAAGATCCAAAAATGCGAAAAAAAGATTTCTATTTTTCCTATCTCTTAAATTCTTAAATGAGAGAGTGAATTAAATTAACAATTAAATGGGTAGTTCAATTATGAATTAAGAATTCCATTTTGGATATTTAGGAATTCGAACCAAGAACAAGAATAGTAGGACTCAACGAATTTAATTGAATCAATGGGACTAAGGCCCTATGCTAAGCTAAGGCTAAAAATGTATTGCGGAGTAAAAAGAACTAGTATTTCATCTAGATCTGTTTCATTTTATACTTAAGCAAGAGAGTCTTTTAGGATTCTAAAAAGAAAAGAAAAAGAAATGTCTTTTTTGTTCCTAACGCCCCATCCCCGTAGAATCGTGGGTGAGTTAATCAACAATAAGAATACAAGATGTTAATTTCCATATCTGTCCAAATCTCATGTCGAATATTGAATATTATTAAAAAAGAATCAAGTTACATACAGAATCAAGTTAGAGACATAATAGATTTTTTTTCAACTGTATTTTTCGCTATTTTCTATTTTTTTCTTTCCTAATCTAATGAATTAAGTCTATATGCAAATGAAATTCGATTATTCTCTACTCTAAATGCTGCTATCAAAAAAGAAATAGATTCTAATAGAGATATTCTAGCTATATAGTTCTAGATATATAGTTCTAGATATATAGTATAGAATACATATATAGTATAGAATACGTATAAGTAGAGTATAACTTTATACAGATTTAACCAATGACTATTCATGATTCCATAATGGAATCAATTGTACACCGGTTCCAAATAGAGGAGTGTTATGGTCAAACTTCGTTTGAAACGATGTGGTAGAAAGCAACGTGTGTCTTGAAGGACATGATCTGGTGTGGATTCTTATATCCATCATTTTTTTTCCAAGAAAAAGAGTGCTCTTGACTCGACATTCTCTGTTCTATTATACTAGAACCCTTTTTATTTGGTTTGTTTCATTTTCAAATAAAAACGAGTACATAATGGAGCTCGAGTAGAAAGTCTTAATTGATTTTTTAAGAGCAAGAATCTAGGGTTAATCTCAATCAATAAGTTAGAACAACTTCGTAAGTATATCTTTGCTAGAGAAACCGGAAGGCTTCAATCTCATCAATCAAGTTTTCACTCCAAACAAAAAGGAAAATTTGTTGGAATTGAGAAAAAGAAAAACTTTTCGAGAAAAAGTATATTGTGCGAGTTTCTATGATTCTTTTGTTTGATAAACAATCAAAAAAGGGGTATGTTGCTACCACTTTGAAAGGATTAGAGATCAACGAAGTAATGTATAAACCTAATGATTCAAAAAAAGATAAAAGATTCCGAAACAAGGTAAGACCTTTTCCATTGTCAATTATATCAAGGACTAGATTGGAATGAAGAATTCCAGTATAGTCTAAATAAGTTAGACAAAGACAAAAAGGGGTTAGAGACTACTCAATAAAAAAAATTCCAAAAGTTTTCTTTTGAGCTATTTGAGAATTATTCAACTTGAGTTCTGAGTACAAAGGTTTTTCAAAAAAAAAAGAAGAATAGAAAGGGGACTAAATTACTAGTCTAATTTATTGATGATTTTATGGATCTACTTTTCATTCGAATTTGATAGAAAAAAAAAGAACGAAAAGAAATCCTTTTTCTCGAGCCGTACGAGGAGAAAACCTCTTATACGTTTCTAGGGGGGTATTATTTAGATAATCTATCCCAATGAGCCATTTATCGAATCGTTGCAATTGATGTTCGGTCCCGAAGAGAAGGAAGAGATCTTCGGAAAGTGGGTTTTTATGATCCGATAAAGAATCAAACTTTTTTAAATGTTCCGGCTATTCTATATTTTCTTGAAAAGGGTGCTCAACCTACTAGAACTGTTTATGATATTTTTAAAAAGGAAGGGATTTTTAAAGAACTTTGCCTTAATGACTAACCAAGCCAAATTCAAGAAAAAAAGAAGTTAATTAAATTCAAAATTCAAAAAGAGATTTAGGTTATATATGGTTTGGTAGAATACTCTCCTTCTTATTCCCACCTCCTCTTACTCTATTCCGGCCTTTTTCTTTTTGTTCCCATAGGATTTTTCTTATTGTTTTCTTTTCATTTTCATAGGATATTGTTGTTATAATGAATGATTCTAATTCATGTTATTAATCTAAGATGTATATTAAGTCAATAAATGAAGAAATTTCGATTCACCAAGTCAATAAATGAGTTGGATCTAGTAATAGAGAATATAGCAAATTTGGACATCCCTTTCATTTTATGTTTTTCCTTGGAACTCTACTACTAATTAATTCTAATTAATTAATAAAAAAAACAAAGAATCAAGCTTGCTTAGTTTATTTATTTGGTGGATATTTATTGAGCTTTTTTTCTTATAGCTACATCCCTTTAAGTACCCATGCAGCTTAGTTAGATAGCGCCAATCCAACACAAGTTCTTTTATTAGACTTTATAGATACTTAGATTTTTGATTTCTATCAAATTCGATTTCTCTAAAATGGATTTTTCTATTTTTTAGGCTTATTAGATTTTCGAATTTACTACAATTTCGATATTTAAATAGGAATTAGATATTCCAAGTATATATATATATATTCTTATTTCTTTTCATTTCATTTATTGATTTAAAATTTGGATTTCATTTCCAATTTGGATTTTCTGACTTTGTTTTCATTCTTTTGCATTTGGTTTTTTTAACATACATATTGACAAGAGTGTAATGAACGAATATAATTCAATGGTAACTAGATCTATATTTTTTTAGATACTTTATCTAAATATGGGTGGGGTCTTATGTCCAATCTAATACATAGTTTTGGTTTTTTACTTTATTCAATTCAAGATGAAATTCAAGAATTCGTTCCATTTTCTGTGAGACAAAACCAAATTCTTGATAAAATAATGGTCAATATTATAATTATACCGTTCTAACTTTAACGATTCTAAGTATTAAGTATATTCTAAGTATTAAGTATTCCTAAGATTTGATATTTCTTTTTATTTATAAATTGGATTTTGATTCGAATAATAGAATATATTCGAATATTAGAAATAGTTAGAATATGTATAGAATATAAATAGCTAAGAGCTAAGAATATTGAAACAGAATATCTAAGAATTGAGGGGTAGAGTTTTTTAGAATCTCTTTTATTTACAAATTTCTTGTAGTTTCATTTGAACCCTTGCTTTGTTTTTCGAAGTGATTTTTTGATTCCGACTGTATCTATATACATTGTTTGGGTTGCTAACTCAACGGTAGAGTATTCGGCTTTTAAGTGCGGCTAGGATCTTTTACACATTTGGATGAAGCAAGGATTTGTCCACACCATCGGTAGAGTTTGTAAGACCACGACTGATCCTGAAAGGAATGACTGGAAAAAAGAGCATGTCGTATCAATGGATCATTATGAGACTATTTCGTTCTTAGGAAATCGGTACAAAACTTTGTTTGAATCCTTGGAACGACGTAAAATGAATCCAAAGTTGGGTCGATTGAATACATGGATCGAGCCCTATGGTTCTAATTGTAGGAAAAAAAGCAACGAGCTTCTGTTCTTAATTGGAATGCTTACCCGCCCTGATTAAATGTTAAAAATAGATTAGTGACTGATGCGGGAAGGTTTTTTCTTGAGAGTGGATTATCCATTTTTTTTAGCGAATCCTAACTATTAGCCATTCCCATTTTTGAGTGGAGATGAATGTGTAGAAGAAACAGTATATTGATAAGGATACTTTTTCCAAAATCAAAAGAGCGATCGGGTTGAAAAAATAAAGGATTTCTAACCATCTTCTTAGCCTATAAAGTTAGATGGAAAAAAGATAGAGAGTCCGTTGATAAGTTTATTTGTCTCCGAGGTTTCTATTAGTTCTTACTAAAATACCTTGTTTTGACTGTATCGCACTATGTACTATTTGATAACCTAAAAAACCCTCTACTTTGACTTTCGTTTCGGGTCTTTTTTTTTTAATGGAAGAATTCCAAGGATATTTAGATCTATTGAGATCTTGGCAAGACAATTTTTCATATCCACTTCTTTTTCAGGAATATATTTATGCATTTGTACATGATTTTGATTTTCATAGGTCTATTTTGTTGGAAAATAGAGGTTATGACACAAAATACAGTTTACTAACTGTGAAACGTTTAGTTACTCGAATGTATCAACAGAATCGTTTGAGTCTTTCTCTTAATGATTCTAACCAAAATGAATTTCTTGGACACAATAAAAACTTGTATTCTCACCTGATCTCGGAGGGATTTGCAGTCATTGTGGAAATTCCATTTTCTATGCAATTCAAAAGGTCTCTAGAAGGAAGAGAACTTCCAAAAAAATTTCAAAATTTACGATCAATCCATTCAATATTTCCTTTTTTAGAGGACCAACTTTCACATTTAAATTATGTCTTAGATATATGGATCCCTTCCCCCGCCCATCTGGAAATATTGGTTCAAAGTATTTGCTACTGGGTAAAAGATGCCTCTTGTTTGCATTTATTGCGAGTCTTTCTTTATGAGTATTGCAATTCTAATAGTCTTCTTACTAAAAAATATGTTTACAATTTCTTAAAAAGAAAGAAAAGATTCTTCTTGTTCCTATATAATTCCCGTGTGTGTGAATATCAATCCACCCTCGTTTTTCTCCGCAACCAATCCTTTCATTTACGATCAATATCTTCCGGAACCCTTCTTGCACGAGTCTATTTCTACGGAAAGGTAGACTATCTTCGAAAAGTTTTGACTAAGAATTTAAAAGGTATCCTATGGTTCTTTAAGCATCCTTTTATGCATTATGTTAGGTATCGAGGAAAATGGATTCTGGCTTCAAAAGGTACACCTCTTCTGATGATTAAATGGAAAAATTACCTTATCCAGTTCTGGCAATGTTATTTTTCTCTATGGTCTCAACCAAGAAGAATCCATATTAATCAATTCTCAAACCATCCCATTTACTTTCTGGGTTTTGTTTTCAGTGTGCGACTCACGCCTTCTGTGGTACGGAGTCAAATGTTAGAAA